TACACTTTTATTTTGTATCTTCATCCATAGATCCTTTACTCATACTCATTCAATTGGAAGATTTGATCCAATTGAAATAAAAAAAAATTATGCTTCGCGATTCCATAATCCCATTTTGTATTCAATTTCGAATTGACCCTTGGATATAAATCGTGAGAATGTATAGTCTTCCTCAAATATGCTATTGAGGGAAAAAGGATTCAACCTTTTCAATTTAAGAAATACAGTTTTTTGATCTTGATCGGAATATGAAAAAACCGAAGGATCCCTTAACTATTTAAGTTATTAATCAAACGAATCGCACTTTTACCACTAAACTATACCCGCTACATATCTCCATTATTATATATGAATGAACCTTTTGTCGAACAAAGGAATGAGCAAAGGAATTAGATACAATTAAGATAGCATCAGACTCATGAAAATTCTAGTGTTGGCACTTCGTCCCGCTGGAGGTACTTGAAAAAAAAATAGGCGAAGAATAGAAAGCAGCTTATTTAAATAAAACTTGACTTGATCATACTTGATCCTAATTCATAATATAATGAAATAGAATTTATATATATATATACAATATATAATCAAATTAAATATATATATATAATTAAATTATAATTAAATATTTAAATATAATTATATATAATTTATAATTAATATAATAAAATGAAATAAAATAAAATGAAAAGTCATCTTTTTCATTTGCTAGAAGTCATTACTGACATTCCGAATCTAGGGATTTATTAAAGATGGACCATAAAAATGATGAATTCCGCATTTCGTTTTTCGTTTTCAACTTCCCCTTCAACTGCCAGATCCTATGAATTTGGGGATCAATCGGATCAATTGGATTTCAAATGTTCAAATAAAATAAAGCTTGTCCCTTGAACAAGTAAATGAGTTATGTTATATATGTTATAACATATGTGTGTTTCATTTTTGATATTGTTTAATATTATTTGATATTGTTTAATATTAATTGTTATATGTATGTGTTCTTTTCCGGTTAGTAATTAAGTAAATTGAGAAAAAAATACTTATATTTATATACTTAATAAGAATGATAAGAATGTGAAAAATATTCTTTCATATTCTTATTCTATAGTATTCTTATTATTAGTATAGTATTACTAATACTAATCACTAAGAAATGGCACTTCTATCATAGGACTGGGGATAGACATTTTCTTTGTTGCTTCAATAACAACCAAGAATTTTTGATTTGATATCAAATCATACATAATGAAATTGTTTGATCTATGAAATGATTTATCAGAACAAAAAAAGAAATAATGTAATGGCCCGGCCAGTACTTAACCAGGCCGGGGGAATGAACCTTTCTTACAAAATTAAAGAAATGAAGTAAGGGATTCTGTCTATATCTATTCTATCGGGGATAAGATCTCTGTTTCGAATCATTATCTAAATTGAATTACTGATCAAATTCGTAGATATCTTATCCATTTTTATATAGAATTTCCAATTTGTTTTGAATATATTTGAATAAGATATTATTTCTATTATTTTTATATTATTATCGTTACTTTATCCTATCTTATAATAAATTATTACTAATAAATAATGAAAAAAAGAAAACGAAGTTTTTTTTGTTTCAATCTTTTTACTTCACATCATATAAAACAAATGCAATTTTGAATTGGGAGAGATGGCTGAGTGGACTAAAGCGGCAGATTGCTAATCCGTTGTACGAGTTATTTGTACCGAGGGTTCGAATCCCTCTCTCTCCGTTCCCTCTGATCACTTCAGACTTTCAAATTGGAAAAAATGGGATCCTTTTTTTTTTTTTTCATCATAGGTAAATGTTAAATGTATGGAATAAAAAAAAAAAAATAAAGAAAACTCAACATTTTTTATTCCTCACGTCCAGGATTACGGCCCGGATCGTTAGATAAGAATCCGAAGATGAAGAGAGAAACAAAAAATATCACTACTGTGTAAACGAAGAGTTTGAGAGTAAGCATTACACAATCTCCAAGATTATTTTTTTGGGAAAAAGGAAATAGATTGCCTATTTTTTATCACATACGTTATTTTGGCATAACACCCCCAAAATGAAGTCTTTTCTTGAATCTTGAAAAAAAAAAGTAATTTTCAACAAATTTCTTTCTACTTTGTAATAAGGTAATAAGAAAAGAAAGGTTAAGAAAAGAAAGGTTCTGATTCCTTCATTACCAAAAATGTTTGGCCATATCCGTTATTGGGTATTGTGGGTTCTTCGAAAGTCCTTGTTTACTGGAATGTAAGAACGAGGAAATAAGTTGATCCAAATTTCTCACCGCGGTCATTCAATTCAATATACAAGAATTTCGATTTTTGAATCGAGGGTTCATAATATAAAACTTATCTGATCTTATCAATTTTTATTTTAGAATTTATTTTTTCGAATAAATCATGAATTATGCAGAGTATTCAAAATTTTATCGAAAACTTACAGCAGCTTGCCAAACAAAAGCTAATAGAAAAAATAGTAGAGGTATGACAGGCATAAAATCTACGATTGGATTGAAAAAGGCATAAGCCTCCGGCAATTTAGCGAAGAAAAAACTACTCGAATAAAGGGTGGAATTAAGACAGATACAGATTAAACTAAAGATATTAAGCATAACAAACATTTCATTCTTGTAGATTAGAAAATTGGATTTTGGTTGAGTTCTTTTTATGAAGGAAAAATAAAAAGGCGGGTCAAAAAATCCTTCTTTTTCTTCGAACTCTCCCAAATCAAAAATCTTTCCTTTCATTCTCAAATGAGAATACAAGGAATTATAGTTTCGTACAATATCTTAATTGAATTTTATGTAATGATCAATAATTTGATCAATAATTTTTTGTGATTCTATATTTACATGTGTTGAATCCTAGCAACAATGTATTTCATATGTATTTGGGCTGGGATTGACGAATGACCAATACCAATATTAGTCTTTATTAGTGTCGAATATAAATCTAAATGGGGCGTGGCCAAGCGGTAAGGCAACGGGTTTTGGTCCCGCTATTCGGAGGTTCGAATCCTTCCGTCCCAGATCGTCTCCATCAGAAACGAAAGATTCTTCTCTTTAACAATTTTCTGTTTAATCTTGCTTGGATATTGGATATATATAATGTGTGACCCAACCCCTTCTTTGTTCTGAATTCAATGTACGGGTAGAAATCAAAATATTTCTTTGAATTTTGAATTCAAAAAAGAATTGGAGGTGGATCATTCCCATTCAGAGTATGCTCATACTCATATTCATATTGAAGTTAGTTACTTAGGGAAACCTTGTGTTCCATACCCGTGAAATGGGAATTCGCACATGGTGCATTCTTAATTGAAATAGAAAAAAAACCTTTTTTTTCTATTCCATTCCCCAAGGAAAGCCTAAAGAAAATAAATGGTGTATCCCAATTCCACACTTTATGTGGAGACTAAAGATTCCGTAGTTTTTTGTATTAATTGCATTTCATCGTTCGTCTAAAAACTTCTAAGGAAAAAATAGGAAAAATAAATTGATCTGGATCCCATTTTCTTTTTTTGTATTTTAGCTTATTCAATTGAATAATTGGAAATCAATATAATGTAATGATTGGATGGATGAAAATTTATATATTCCATTTTTACGGAATTGGAGGAAAGATTCTTGAATCTGAAGTAAAACAAAATAGGTCTGTATGCTGTATAATAGATATTATGTAGTATTATTGTATTGTTCTATTTCAGTAACAGCAGCCCCTTCTCTTGGTTAAGTCAAAAGGATCTGTGATCCTTTAAATATCCATGATTACTCCCAGTAACAATTGTTCGTTGTATATGATGGATATGAAAAGATTCGATTCCTCTTATTCTTGATTCTGATTTTCTCTTTCAGATGAAAGAAAGAATTTTGAATCTTCATTTTTGTGAACCCTTGGTACTTGAATAAGTGTGAAAAATCTATATTATAGAGAGACTTCCGACCTTTTCGAGTCATCGGAATAGCTTATAATTTGGTTACTAACTTATTTTGTTCCGGAATTGAAAATCTATTCTATTATTCTATTAAGTAAAGGCCTTTACTTTTTCATTACTTTTTCATTTATGTATTCGAAAAAAAAGGGGGGGATGATCCTTTTTATGATTCATCATCCCGAACAATCTGTTGAAGATGTAAATAAGACTTAAGTAAACGCGTTTATTCGTCTTTTTTAGAAATCTGTTTCATTTGAGCCAATGACTATTCATGATTCCATATTGAATCAATTCCATACCGGTTCGAAATTTAATCAGAGGAATGTTATGGTAAAACTTCGTTTGAAACGATGTGGTAGAAAGCAACGTGCGACTTGAAGGACATGATTCGTTGTGGATTCTTACATCCACCATTTTCTATAGGAATGAAGATGCTCTTGAATCGACATAGTTTGTTCTGTTCTTGCTAGGAACCTAATTTGTGTTGGGTTGGTAAATAGGAATAGTACATAATGGAGCTCGAACAAAAAGTATTGATTCATTTCTCGGGGGGAAGAATCTAGGGTTAGTAACAATTAATAAGTTAGACCAACTTTGTAAATATATCCTCAATATCGAAATCGAAGGGTTAAAATTCGAACAAGTTTGAAATAAAATAAAAAAGTCAAATTTGTCGAAATTGGTAAAACTTTTTCGATTAAAATGAAAAGTGTATTATAATAAATCTTTCGTATTATTCATAGAAAGAAATAACAAAAAACAAAAGGTATGTTGCTGCCATTTTGAAAAGGAATAAGGATCACCGAAGTAATGTCTAAACCTAATGATTTTACAAAGTAAAGAGAAAGGATTCCGGAACAAGGAAACACTATTTTCAATTGTCTCAATAATTTTATTTAATTTTATTATAATGAAGAAGAAAAATAGATTCGAGACGAGACAAACAAAAGAGGTTAGAGACGACTCAAGAAATGTCTAAAGAGTTACCTTCGCACTTTTTCAGAATTGCCCAACTTGAGTTATGAGTACGAATGATATTTCTTTTTTTCTGTATCTGTAAGTAAGAACAAAAAACGACTCAAATTATAACTCAAATTATAGTCGACTTCATGATTTTATGGATCTATTTGCCATTATATACAGAATATACAGAAATATTAGAATCATTTTTTCTCGAGCCGTATGAGGAGAAAGCCTCCTATACGTTTCTAGGGGGGGTATTATTTATCTACATCTATCCCAATGAGCGATCTATCGAATCGTTGCAATTGATGTTCGATCCCGAAGAGAAGGAAGAGATCTTCAAAAAGTGGGTTTTTACGATCCGATACAGAATCAAACTTATTTAAATGTTCCTGCCATTCGTTATTTCCTTGAAAAAGGTGCTCAACCTACAGGAACTGTTCATGATATTTTAAGGAAGGCAGAATTATTTAAAGTTAAAGAAAGACCTTCATAAAGAAAAAAAAAAAAAACAAAATTTCTTTTAATAAATAAAAAAGAAAAGGTAACTAGTATCTATTTTGGGCAATTAGTTACTCAAAATTTGCTCTTTTCTTGTTGTATTCATACTTTTTCTCTACTTTTTCCTTATTTTTTTTTCATCTAAATTTCTTATTTATGTTGTGCCAATCCAACACGAATTCTTATTTGATTTACTTAATACTTAAATACAATACTTAATTAATTATTAATTAAATTGAATTTGTTTTCCATTCATATTGACAATGTTGTATCGAACAAATATAATTCGATCGTAGATAAGCGGATCTGTTTATTCCGACCCCTAATTTGGTTTTCCTTTACTTCAGTCAAATGATGGGTTTGCCGAATTTACTGTTATACATATGCAAGATGTATTTTCTTAACGAAAATCAAAAATTTTGATAAAATGGGCGGTCTGTAAATTTTGATATTTCTATTTGGAATCCGTTGTTTTTATTTTTGAATCCGATCCATTCATTTTGCTATTTTGGTGTTTAGAATTGATCATAAAATCTTTCCTCTATTTCTTGTTAGTTCAATGTTTTGACGTAGTTGTACAGTGCAATTCTATTTATTTTTTGATTTCGATCGTATCTACAAATCATATTTATCTGGGTTGCTAACTCAACGGTAGAGTACTCGGCTTTTAAGTGCGACTATGATCTTTTACACATTTGGATGAAGCAATGAATTCGTCCAGACTATTGGTAGAGTCTATAAAACCGCGACTGATCCTGAAAGGTAATGGATGGAAAAAACAGCATGTCGTAATAATAAGAAGAAAATGGAATTTCTTAATTTCTTATTAGATTCCTATTTTTTTTAGTAGAATTCTGAGTCAATCCTTACCAGATCATTCCAAAATTTTGTTTTTATTTTAGGAGTAGGAGGAAGACAAAAAAAATTCACATTGACAGTTGGGTTTAGTGAATAAATGGATAGAGCCCTACGGCTCCAATTCTGGTAAAAAAAAGCAACGAGCTTCTATTCTTTATTTGAATAATTACCCCATCTAATTAGACGTTAAAAAAAATTAGTGCCTGATGCGGGAAAAGGTTCTCCTGTGAGTGGTCCTTTGATTCTTTTTTTTTATTTTTTTAAAAATCCTAACTATTCTCTATTATAGATTGGAAACGAATGTGTAGAAGAAACAGTATACTGACAAAAAGAATTTGTTCCAAAGTCAAAAGAGCGATCGGGTTGCAAAAATAAAAGATTTTTGAACCTCTAATAATTATAACGAGGATAAACCCATTAGATAGAAGGGGAGAGGAAAAAGATCTGTTGATTGGACTTTCTGTTTCCGGGGTATATATATTTTTTTGTACATAATACATACCTTGTTCTGACCATATTGCACTATGTATAATTTGATAACCCAAGAAATGCCTACTGTTTTTGTTTCAAGTAGAAAAAATGTAAGTCAATGGAAGAATTACAAGGATATTTAGAAAAGGATAGATCTCGGCAACAACACTTCCTATATCCGCTACTCTTTCAGGAATATATTTATGCACTTGCTCATAATCATGGGTTAAATGGTTCGGTTTTTTACGAACCTGTGGAAGTTTTTGGTTATGACAATAAATCTAGTTTAGTACTTGTAAAACGTTTAATTACTCGAATCTATCAACAGAATTTTTGGATTTCTTTGGTTAATGATTCTAATCAAAATCGATTCGTTGGATACAACCACAATAATTTTTTTTTTTCTCATTTTAATTCTCAAATGATATCAGAAAGTTTTGCAATTATTGTAGAAATTCCATTCTCGTTGCGATTAGTATCTTATTTCGAAGAAAAAGAAATACCAAAATATCATAATTTACGATCAATTCATTCAATTTTTCCCTTTTTAGAGGACAAATTATCACATTTAAATTATGTCTCAGATATACTAATACCTCATCCCATACATATGGAAATCTTGGTTCAAATTCTTCAATGCTGGATTCAAGATGTTCCTTTTTTACATTTATTGCGGTTCTTTCTTCACGAATATCATAATTTGAATAGTCTTCTCATTACTCAGAATAAATCTATTTACGTTTTTTCAAAAGAAAATAAAAGAT